TTCACCGACTACATTTCAGCCATCCAGCGATCCTGATCTATTTGAAAATTGCTAGAATTGATATATCCATATATCATATTTCTGCAGGCATAAGAGTTTTTTCCTTTATGTTCGGTGGAAATCACATGTTATACTATATTCCAATAAATGGATATCTGTGTTATGATACAAGTCCACGTTTTCAAAAATAAAATGGATGAGATTGAGTCCCAGCGGATCTAAACAATCTTATTTTTTTGAACATGAAGAAATAAAGAAGCCATTGCAATTGCCGGAAAGACTAGGCCTACTAACGGCACAAAAATAGATGGAAGGTTCAAATTTGTCATAGAAGGGGTACCTCGATTTACTATTTGTATCTGTTATTATGTTATTATATAAATAAAGATATCTTGTAATAATTATAATTAAATTAAGAATTTGAATTCTAATTAATAATTAGAAATTAGATAATATTTATTATTAATAGAATTTGAAGAATTTGAAATTCTTAGTATAGATCTAAGTATATCTAAATCTAACTGAGTAGGTATAATAAGTGCAAAGAATGTAGAACTGTAGAACTAAAAAAATGGACTTATTCATCTCCTACATGAGAAAGATATGTATGATAATAAACTTTATTATTTTTCTTCATTTCTTTGTCTTTTGTTCTTGTCTTCTAATTTTCTAAAAATAGATAAAGAGTTTCTTAGAGATTATCGAAAGATTCGTTCGAATCCGACCTAACATGAATTTTTAGCTAAAATGGTTTTTCGGGAGATAGAGAAAGAGACAAAACTCTATTATCTATATTTGAATTTCAAATTATATACCTAAGACAAGAAGAAGAAATTCGTTTTATTTTCCTAATTTCACGAAAGGAAGAACTCACTCTTGTTGATAAAGGCTTCTTGATTCGTAATCAGGAATATAGGTCAAAAAAAGAGTTATCCTCAACTTTAGTTTTGATTCTTTCTACAATTAGATCTTCTATCACCAAAGAAAGCGCCATTATTATCTTATTTACTTTGATTCCGATAAACTAACTACTTTTTTGCTACAAACACAAAAAAAATAATTGAACTTAGTGCTCTACTTGATTTTGCTTGACTTTTGATTCAAAGGAAAAAGGGTGTGGAGCTTAAATAACTCACTCAGAACACTTTTTAAAAGATTACGTGGTACAATTAGGTCGAATAAACCCTTCTGGAATAAGTATTCAGCTGCTTGTGAACCTTCGGGTACTGTTTTATTCAATGTTTGTTCAATTACTCTTTTACCTGCAAATGCAATGTAGGCATTGGGTTCGGCAATAATGATATCCCCCAACATACCAAAACTTGCTGTCACTCCACCAGTTGTCGGAGATGTAAGGATTGATACATAAAATAACTTTTTATTTAATTGATAATCATATAAAGCAGACGATATTTTAGCCATTTGCATCAAGCTCAAACTTCCTTCCTGCATGCGCGCCCCCCCAGAAGCACACACTATAATAAGAGGTAAAATTTGATTGGCAGCGCGTTCAATCAAACGGGTGATTTTCTCTCCGACTACGGATCCCATACTACCCCCCATAAACTGAAAATCCATAACCCCAATTGCTACGGGAATGCCGTTTAGTTGGCCTATGCCTGTTTGAACAGCCTCGGTTAATCCTGTCTTTCTTTGATAAGAATCAATACGATCTTTATAAGGCTCCTCCTCCGAATGAAATTCAATGGGATCCAGAGAGACCATGTCTTCATCCATAGGATCCCAAGTACCCGGATCGATCAAAAGTTCAATTCTATCTGAACTACTCATTTTCAAATGATATCCACATTGTTCACAAATATTCATTTTTGATTTCAAAAATTTCTTATAATTTAATCCATAACAATTTTCGCATTGAACCCACAAATGCCTGTATTTTTGAGTTACCTCGAGATCATTAGAACTTTCTCTTATAGTTAAATCACTGCCCTTCGTGCGAGTTCGTCTACTGGAACCCTCGTTTTCACTACTATTTCGACTTTCACCACCACAAATGGCCCTATAAATGTAACTGTCACCGTAATTCTCACTACCACTTATAATGGAAGTATCTATACAGATTTGAGACTGAAGATAACTATCAATGCAACTATTAATGTGATTATTCCAACTATATTGAGTATCATACATGTAAGAATTATAGTAGGGATCTTCGCCCCTAAATCCATTATTCAGATAACTCGAGTTTCGATAACTATAAAAAGAACTTTCTAGTTCACTCAGAAAAGAATGATCGTTGTCAATCTCAAAAATCTGATTTTCAATATCAAAATAGATGGAATAACTGTCTCCATTCCTATCACTAACTAAAAAAGTGTCATCAGAGATGAAATTCCGAATGTCTTTAACGCCGAATAAATAATCAACATTACTGCAACTAGAATTGTCACGATTCCTCCCACTATGAATGTTTTTCACTTTTCGATTTGGATCTTCATTGGTATTTTCAATAGGACCAAGACTGCCCATTGATTTATTT